CACAAATTGGGAGAATTCGCGCCTACTCTGACTTTCGCGAGACATGCAAGAAACGATAATAAATCTCGTCGTTAAGTTAATTGGAATTTGGAATTAAGAATAGAAAAATTGAGAAGAAAAAATACCCAACAAAGGCGAGGGATAACCTTATTTATGACAAATTTCAAAAAGGTAGGGAATAACCCTATGATAAAGAACTCAAGTTCAGGTAAAGAAGTAAAAGTTTTAGCTCAACATATATGTATGTCTGTTTTAAAAGCACGAAGAGTAATTGATCAGATTCGCGGGCGTTCCTATGAGGAAACACTTATGATACTGGAACTCATGCCTTATCGAGCATCTTATCCCATTCTCAAATTGGTTTATTCTGCAGCAGCAAATGCTAATCATAATATGGGTTTGAACGAAGCTGATTCATTCATTAGTAAAGCCGAAGTCAATAGGAGTACTATTGTGAAAAAGTTAAGACCCCGGGCTCGAGGACGTAGTTATCTGATAAAAAGACCGACATGTCATATAACAATTGTATTAAAAGATAAATCTAAATCATTTTTAGATCAATCTAAGATTTAGATTCATATTAAAAAAAAATATCGAATAGAAAAATATGGGACAAAAAATGAATCCACTTGGTTTCAGACTTGGTACAACTCAAAGTCATCATTCCTTTTGGTTCACACAACCAAAAAATTATTCCGCGGGTCTACAGGAAGATGAAAAAATACGGAATTGTATCAAGAACTATGTACAAAAAAATAGGAAAATATCCTCAGGTTTCGAAGGAATTGCACGTATAACAATTAAAAAAAAAATCGATTTGATCCAAGTCATAATCTATATTGGATTCCCAAATTTATTAATAGAGGGGCAAACACGAGGAATCGAAGAATTACAGATGAATGTACAAAAGGAGTTTCATTCTGTAAACCGGAGACTCAACATTGCTATCACAAGAGTTGAAAAACCTTATGGACAACCTAATATTCTTGCAGAATATATAGCTTTACAATTAAAAAATAGAGTTTCGTTTCGAAAAGCAATGAAAAAAGCTATTGAATTAACTGAACAAACGGATACAAAGGGAATTCAAGTGCAAATAGCAGGCCGTATCGACGGAAAAGAAATTGCACGTGTCGAATGGATCAGAGAGGGTAGAGTTCCCCTACAAACAATTCGCGCTAAAATTGATCATTGTTCCTATACAATTCGAACTATTTATGGAGTATTAGGTATAAAAATTTGGATATTTGTAGACGAGAAATAATCGACCCTGTCTTCCCATTCTGTCCAGTGATAAAACAAAAAATGACAAACTCTTTCATTCTTTTTCCGTTAAAAAAAAATGAACAATTCTAATTCTATAAGGTTAAATAAAAATTCGATTGATCATTTGGTATAATTGCTATGCTTAGTGTGTGACTCGTTAGTTTTTTCTTTATAGTTTCAAGTTGGGATTAAAAAAAAAAATAGACTGACCCCCGCTATAAACTTTGTAATTATATAAAATAAACTAATAACCAACTTATTGCTTCGTATTGTCGAGATCCCAAGAAACAGTCACTATATGAATGAGTGGATCTATCATATGGTTGTAGCAACTGAAATTCTTTCAAGAAAAAATAAATCTGATTATGGGTTGTAAAGCAAAAAAAAATAAAGGGATATGGATAAATGGAAGGATGATAGAAAGAAAGAACAAAAATATCAATGATATATGATTCCAATATGTATGGTCTATGAATCACGTCATAAAAGGCAGTGTGATAAAGCATCAATACTGATAAGATAATTAGAAATATAAGAATTTGTAAATGAAATAATTTACAATTGAATAAAATAATAAAGAGCCTTCGGGTTAATAAAAACTGAGGAAATTGACTCGGGAACGAATTTTGTTGGAAGCTCCATTGCAAAGTTCGGACCTAACCATTAATGGAGAAGCTATGGGAACGACAGAACCTGTGACTGCATAGGATTCTATTGAAAACGAATCCTAATAATTCATTGGGTGGGATGGCGGAACGGACCAAGAAAAAATTGATTTATTCTGAGAGGTCATGAATTGAACCTACGAATGAAACAGGAAAGAGTAAATATTCGCCCGCGAAACCCTTATTTATTGGATTACAATCTTTTGTCGTAATTTGATAGAGGTCAAAAAAAATAAGGAAAGGATTCGTTATGTTATAAAAATAAAAAAGAGAAACATTACATTATCTATAAAGATACATAAATGTACACACACGTCTAGCTGTATTGTATATCTTGTATCTACATCTTCCTTCCTATGTAAGAAATTCAATATCAATAAAAGCCATTACTTGGTGTATTATCTATTAATGTGTATCTATAATATTATGGAATTTGAATCCTTTCATTCGCGAGGAGCTGGATGAGAAGAAACTCTCATGTCCGGTTCTGCAGTAGAGATGGAATTAAGAAACAACCATCGACTATAACCCCAAAAGAACCAGATTTCGTAAACAACATAGAGGAAGAATGAAAGGAATATCTTGTCGAGGCAATCATATTTGTTTCGGCAGATACGCTCTTCAGGCACTTGAACCTGCTTGGATTACAGCTAGACAAATAGAAGCAGGGCGAAGAGCAATGACACGATATGCGCGTCGTGGTGGAAAAATATGGGTACGTATATTTCCCGACAAACCTGTTACAGTAAGACCCGCGGAAACACGTATGGGTTCGGGGAAGGGATCCCCTGAATATTGGGTATCCGTTGTTAAACGGGGTCGAATACTTTATGAAATGGGTGGAGTATCAGAAACTGTAGCTAGAGCAGCTATTGAGATAGCTGCGCGCAAAATGCCTATACGAACTCAATTTCTTATTTCAGGATAGAGATGTAGAACTAAACAAAAAGGGGTATTGGGGATGAAAAAACAACCGCAGGTTTATTTATTTCTGGACAGACAATATTTCTTTTTTTTTTCTTTCATACTTTTGCATTGAAATAACAGATTGAAATAAAAATGATATGATTCAACCTCAGACCCTTTTGAATGTAGCGGATAACAGCGGAGCTCGAAAATTGATGTGTATTCGAATCATAGGAGCTGGTAATCACCGATATGCTCATATTGGTGATGTTATTGTTGCTGTAATCAAAGAAGCAGTTCCCAATATGCCTCTAGAAAGATCAGAAGTAATTAGAGCTGTAATTGTACGTACATGTAAAGAACTCAAACGTGAAAACGGTATGATAATACGATATGACGACAATGCTGCAGTTGTCATTGATCAAGAAGGAAATCCAAAAGGAACTCGAGTTTTTGGTGCGATCGCTCGAGAATTGAGACAGTTGAATTTTACTAAAATAGTTTCATTAGCTCCCGAAGTATTATAAATAGTAGTAGATGAGACTATGATATAGTAGGGTATCTGAAATAGATCAAATAAATCAAATTAGTAGATTGTGTCTCACGTATATACTTAAAAAAAAAAAAAGGAAACATGTTGATTATATCAAAATTAGGAGGAACCTATAATTCTAGTCCGTCATGGGTAGGGACACTATTGCCGATCTAATAACTTCTATAAGAAATGCTGACATGGATAAAAAAGGAAGGGTTCGAATAGCATCTACAAATATCACCGAAAACATTGTTAAAATACTTCTACGAGAAGGTTTTATTGAAAACGTTCGGAAACATCAGGAAAGTAACAAATATTTCTTGGTTTCAACTCTGCGACATAGAAAAACCAGAAAAGGAATATATAAAACTAGAACCATTTTAAAGCGTATCAGCCGACCCGGCTTACGAATTTATTCCAACTATCAACGAATTCCTAAGATTTTAGGTGGAATGGGAATTGTAATTCTTTCTACTTCTCGAGGTATAATAACAGATCGAGAAGCTCGACTAGAAAGAATTGGAGGAGAAATTTTGTGTTATATATGGTAATCTTCCACCTCTGGTATCCGAATTTGATCTCTAACTTCCTATTTGTAAAATAGAGAGGAAAAGTGAGTTATATAACTCTTCCTCCATTAGTTGATACTTCAAGGAGGTTACCTGGAATGAAAGAACAAAAATTGATTCATGAGGGTTTAATTACTGAATCACTTCCCAACGGTATGTTCCGGGTCCGTTTAGATAATGAAGATCTAATTCTAGGATATGTTTCAGGGAGGATCCGGCGCAGTTTTATACGGATACTACCGGGAGATAGAGTAAAAATTGAAGTAAGTCGTTATGATTCAACCAGGGGACGTATAATTTATCGACTTCGCAACAAAGATTCGAACGATTAGGTTATTTTTTTAACCATGGGTATACAATTCGAAGTTCAAAAAAAAAAATTCAAGAGACTTATTCTCTTCCAAGAAGTAGATTCAGAATTAAGGTAAGGAATAAAAAATATGAAAATAAGGGCTTCCGTTCGTAAAATTTGTGAAAAATGTCGACTGATTCGCAGGCGTGGGCGAATTATAGTGATTTGTTCCAATCCGAAACATAAACAGAGACAAGGGTAATCTTTCTAAAAAAGAACTTCACTTTCAAAAATTCTAAAATAAGTACAATATGTAAAAATAAGGTAAAGGATCTGTTTTAACATGAAATGGATATCTCCGTATCTTTTCTTTTTGTATATTTCTGACTCAAAAATATGAGATGATAAAATATGACAAAAGCTATACCAAGAATTGGTTCACATAGGAATGGGCGTATTGGTTCACGTAAGAATGGGCGTAGAATACCAAAAGGCGTTATTCATGTTCAAGCGAGTTTCAACAATACCATTATAACTGTTACAGATGTACGAGGTCGGGTAGTTTCTTGGGCCTCCGCTGGTACTTCTGGATTCAAAGGCACAAGAAGAGGAACACCTTATGCTGCTCAAGCCGCAGCGGTAAATGCTATTCATACAGCGGTTGATCAGGGTATGCAACGAGCAGAAGTTATGATAAAGGGTCCTGGTCTCGGAAGAGATGCAGCATTACGAGCCATTCGTAGAAGTGGTATATTATTAAGTTTCGT